AATTCGCGGATCCACCATGAAATGATATAGACTATTTGTTCTTCATAAATTCCGGCTACGGAAGAATAAAAAAAAGTCCAATTTTTTCATATATCCCTACCGCTTTATTTGCTCTGTTCTATTTATTTGTTCCTACAAATTAGAATTTTGCTAACAACCCAATTTCCTATCAGGATTTCTAAGTATTAAGTGTAAGGAAAAGAGAAAAGAAAAAAAGTTTTTTTCTTCTTTTCGTTGAAAAATGGATTATCACTTGATTTGGAAATAACGAATGGATTACTAGTAATCCATATTGCTCTCACTAAAGTACCCACCCATATAGATAGCAATATATCACTCGCGCCTCTGTTACAGTTACAAGACGGCGATTCTAATCTAAATAGAAATGGTTTCCATGCAATCAGAAGAGTATGTACACTCTACACTTTATTTCCCTGGGATTGTAGTTCAATTGGTCAGAGCACCGCCCTGTCAAGGCGGAAGTTGCGGGTTCGAGCCCCGTCAGTCCCGACGGAATCAAATCCAATAAAAAATACATTAATTCATTTCTCCATTTGAATGTGAAAGGGATACCGAAAACGTACTAGGTCTAACTTTTGCGATTGCTCCCGATGCGTGTAATAGAAGATTAGATCTTTTTTTATCCCTTATACTTGTACTTATTTTTATCATACTTATTTGTTTTCCACAAAAATTAGATCATTAAAAAAAGTACTTAACCCCTTCTTTTCTATTTCGCTTCTATTCTTTGTTTGGTTTTGTTTGTAACCAATGGAAATGTAAGGGCGGTTAAATGATACTTAAGCAAATAATTGTATTAGAAAGGCGATAGCGATAGGTTATAGAAAAACAAGAATGGAAAAGAAGGAGAAATCCAAATACAAAAGAAAAATAAAGGGGTTGGATCAGGAATCTAATTTTGTATTCGGTATGGATAAAAGATCTTCCTATGTTATACTATTCAATTCTCGACGATGAATTGATTTGATAGCTCAGATATTGTTATTCATGATATTGATCCGATTCAATATCATCGAGGTGTAATTCATCCCATTGAATCGACGGGCGAAAGATTTATCATCTCTATGGGATTAAATCCCGAGTTATTGCCAAATAAAAAAAAACAATGAGATTATGGAAGTAAATATTCTCGCATTTATTGCTACTGCACTTTTCATTCTAGTTCCTACTGCGTTTTTACTTATCATATACGTAAAAACAGTCAGTCAAAGTGATTAATTTGAATCAAACTTGAACTTCTTTTCTTAGTCAATGATTGAAGAAAAAAAAGGATTTTCATCTCGTGTCTTAAATGAAATTGGCGGACTAGAATCGGCGGTATAGTATTCTATGAGATCCGATAGCTAGTATGGTAGAAAGATTCATATATTTCTTTCTACCATACTAGCTATTATTGTAATGTAACAAGTTGTACTATATATACTATATAAAAATACAGGATTAATATAGATTAATTTAATATATATATCTTCTTGACATACGTATGGATATAGGTAATGTACATAGCATTACGATTCTATTTCTTTACTTCATCTACAATAATCAATCGAAAGGCAATTCTTAATATTACGGTTCTAGTTCCTAGATTTCAGATTATTTTCAATAGGAATTTCGGTATCCATCGAAAGAATCAACGAGGATAAATGGTATGGGCGTATATTAATAAAAGAAAATTACTCGATTTTCTTTTAGCATTCCGAAGAAGTAATTGATCGAACAGTTAACGGATGATCCAAAAGGTTCTCTGGGAATTTCTTCTGATTTTGAAAAGAAAGGCTAAAATCCATCATTTTTAACTCTTGAGTCATGATATGAAATGAGTCAACAAAGCAGAAATACAATTTTTCAAATAAAATAAGAAAACAAGTGATAAAGTAAGTGCGCTATATGTGACTTACCCAAGGTAAGATCTTATTATGCGCAGTCTCTCTTTGAACAACCGCTATGTATATCTTATTTCCCATACAAGGTGCGTATCTACTTCATAACAGAACTTTTTTTCTCTTTGACCAGTAAAGGGAAAGAGGTAAACAAATAAAAAGAAAATCAAATAAAAAGACTTTGCAAAACGATCTAGAAAAGAATCGATACGGTTGATTCCTCAACTCAATTAGTAGTACCTCTAGAGTCCACTTCTTCCCCATACTACCAGTGAAAGGGAAAATGTAAAGACTACCATTAAAGCAGCCCAAGCAAGACTTACTATATCCATGTAAATTATGTCCCCTATATCTATGAAGGAATTATTCCATTATTGTTCACTAATAATAGTGGAATCACTGGCGCAGAGTCAAAAAGGGATTCTGACCCAACACCGTTGATGAAAGGATCCAAGAAATTCGCTTCTAACAAGTTCTTAGAGGATATGATTTTTCTAGTAGAATCGGGGGGCGGTCTATTCCATTCTTGACTAGGGTTTATTGAAAAGAAAGAATGGATTTTTGCATTTGATATAGAAAAGCCAATTTTCCATCGAATGCAATATTTATTGAATGCCTCAATACTTAGAGACTGCCATGAGTCTGTATAGAAAGTATCTTCAGCCCTTTCTACAACCACTAATTAGATTTTTCGTCGGACTATCCAATCTAATTCAAAACCTAGTAATTAAAACACTACATTAGTAGTGGAAGGGAATTGGTAAATCTTTATATAAAAGTCCTTCCACTACTATATCCTTGAATCCTAGAGGCAAGGATTTACAGCACTTTAGCTATAGAGAACCGAACTTCCAGATGTTTAGAATCGAGCAAGTATCAAGGGTCCCCTTTCTCCGTTTGATTCTGCTCAGGAAAAATTCAGCGAGTTATATCAAAAAAAAAAATAAGGGATTTCGAGTTTTTGTTAATCAGGCGACACCCGGATTTGAACTGGGGAAAAGGGATTTGCAGTCCCCCGCCTTACCGCTCGGCCATGCCGCCAAAATGATACCATATGAAATAGATGAAAAGATTCCCCCTTTGCTTGGGGTGGAGGAATTACTAAACTTCTTTTTTTTATTGTACTTTCATCTTGTATCTAAAAACTTTCCCTCTCTTTTATATTGAAAATCAAAAATGCGGGACAAATTGGAACCATTAACTATTAAATGGGGCTGTAAATTCATAAAGGATTCTTGGATTTGAATCGAAAATTGTTTTTGAAAAGTGGTCTTTTCATTATATAAGAAAATAGAAATTGATACATAACTAATCAGTATTGATTCTTTTCAATAAAAAAAATCCTTTCCAATTGAAATTATAACAGCAGATAGAAGTATATGTAAACCCCAGAACATAAATTGTTCTAGGGTATCTTATCTATATATGATGCCTATAGGCAATTCTCAGGAAATTCATGGTAGTCCTTCAATTTTTCATTGAATAGATTGAATAGAAAATAGAAATTTTTATATAGCGTTTTCCCGAATAGAACCGCAATAAGGGAGGAAATCAATATAGATAGCTCTCTACACATGTTTAATAAATACAAGCCCTCTTATTATGTTATGCACTTCAATCATATTCTACTAAAAAATAGGTAAAAAGGTCTTTCTTTTATGAGAATTCTTTGTTGTTTGTTGAACAATAGATAGAATCCACGAAAAAGATCCATGCGTGCTCAAAAAACATCAAACAAAAATAGAGAGTTGATGGTTATTATCTCTTTATCTCATCGAACAGATCAAATCTCGAATCCATTTCTTTTTTTGGTATCCAATAGGATTGGAATATGTAATATCATAAAAATGGTAGAAATTGAATCACTTTTTTTGAGATTCTAGACAAAAGTCCATAAGTCTAAGTGGCATTTATCAATTCCTTTACATTTGTACCTGTTACAAATTCCAATTTTGAGTATAAAATTCTCTTTTTTCCTCCGTTCAGATGCATTTTATACATTACATATATGGAGTTGGTTAAAATTTCATGTGATTCAGTAAACACAATAGAAATTCCATCATTGCTAGATCAATCCATATGATTTGATGAAGAATGGGTCACTAATGGAATTTTTTCGATTAATAGGAAATTCAAAATGCTCGGGGATGGAAATGAGGGAATGTCTACAATACCCGGTTTTAATCAGATACAATTTGAAGGATTTTGTAGATTCATTGATCAGGGCTTAACAGAAGAACTTTATAAGTTTCCAAAAATTGAAGATACAGATCAAGAAATTGAATTTCAATTATTTGTGGAAACATATCAATTGGTAGAACCTTTGATAAAAGAAAGAGATGCTGTATATGAATTACTCACATATTCTTCTGAATTATATGTATCCGCGGGATTAATTTGGAAAACCAGTAGGGATATGCAAGAACAAACTATTTTTATTGGAAACATTCCTTTAATGAATTCCCTGGGAACTTCTATAGTAAATGGAATATACAGAATTGTGATCAATCAAATATTACAAAGTCCCGGTATCTATTACCGGTCAGAATTGGACCATAACGGAATTTCCGTCTATACCGGCACCATAATATCAGATTGGGGGGGAAGATTAGAATTAGAGATTGATAGAAAAGCAAGGATATGGGCTCGTGTGAGTAGGAAACAGAAAATATCTATTCTAGTTCTATCATCAGCTATGGGTTCGAATCTAAGAGAAATTCTAGAGAATGTTTGCTATCCTGAGATTTTCTTGTCTTTCCTGAATGATAAAGAGAAAAAAAAAATTGGGTCAAAAGAAAATGCCATTTTGGAGTTCTATCAACAATTTTCTTGTGTAGGCGGAGATCCGGTATTTTCTGAATCCTTATGTAAGGAATTACAAAAGAAATTCTTTCAACAAAGATGTGAATTAGGAAGGATTGGTCGACAAAATATGAATCGGAGACTGAATCTTGATATACCTCAGAACAATACATTTTTGTTACCGCGAGATATATTGGCAGCTGCGGATCATTTGATTGGAATGAAATTCGGAATGGGTACACTTGACGATATGAATCATTTGAAAAATAAACGTATTCGTTCTGTAGCGGATCTCTT